TTGGGTTTATACCAATGAACAAAAAAAATACAACTTGATAAATGAATTAATAAGTCGAATAAAAGCTATAGAAAAAGAAAAAAAAGAAAAGGGATTTATTGCTATAGAGATGCTCGAAAAAAGGACTAGATTTTGCAATCATGAGAATAAACAAAAATGCTTGACCAAAACATATGATCCTTTATTGAGTGGACCATGCCGTGGATCAATAAAAAAATCTTATTTATGTACAACCATGAATGATTTAATCCCTTATATGGAATATTCCATAAAAAGTCTTTGGATAAATAAGATCCATGAGTTACTTCCTAATAATTTCCGAGAATTTGAACATCAAAAGAATTCGCTTGATGGTGGTAAATCATTTTTAAATTATATTGGTAATTCCTTAAATTCATTTTCTTTTGAATTCACACCCAATTTTTCTTTGAAAAATTGTTCTTTATTGGCAGAACAAAGAAAAATTGATTCAGAAAATCAAGCAAAATCTTTGAAATTTGTATTCGATATAATTACAATTGATCCAAATGATCAAACAACAACTAGAAATAAATCTATTGGAATAGAAGAAATCAGTAAAAAGGTTTCTCAATGGTCATATAAATTGACCAATATTCTGGAAGAACAGGAGGAAGAAAATGAGGAAAAAGCGATAGAAGATTATGAAATTCGTACAAGAAAAGCCAAACTTGTGATAATTTATGCTGATAATGAGAATAATACCAATTCTATTACTAATACGAACAATTCTATTACTAATACGAATAATACTATTAATAGTGATGAAACAGAAGAGTCTTCTTTGATACGCTACTCGCAACAATCGGATTTTCGTAGGGATTTAATAAAAGGATCCATGCGTACTCAAAGACGTAAAACAGTTATTTGGAAAATGTTTCAAGCAAATGTGCATTCCCCGCTTTTTTTTGATCGAATAGACAAAACATTTTTTTTTTCTTTTTTTGATATCTCTGAAATGATGAATCTCATTTTTAGGAATTCGGTTGAGAGAGAACCGGAATTGAAAATTTCCAATTTTGAGGAGAAAGAGACAAAAAAAAATAAAAAAAGAAACGAGAAGAAAAAAGAGGAAAATGAACGGACAGCAATATCAGAAAGTTGGGAAAACATTATATTTGCTCAAGCAATAAGAGGTTTGATGTTAGTAATCCAATCTTTTCTTAGAAAATACATTGTATTGCCTTCATTGATAATAGCTAAAAATATTGGTCGTATGTTATTATTCCAATTACCCGAGTGGTATGAGGATTGGAAGGAATGGAATAGAGAAATATATGTTAAATGTACCTATAATGGTGTTCAATTATCGGAAACAGAATTTCCAAAAGATTGGTTAACAAACGGTATTCAGATAAGGATTCTATTTCCTTTCTTTCTTAAACCTTGGCAAAAATCTAAAAAACGATCTCATCATAGAGATCCAATGAAAAAAAAAAGAAAAAAACAAAATTTTTATTTTTTAACAATTTGGGGAATGGAAACAGAAGTTCCTTTTGGTTCTCCCCGAAAACGACCTTCTTTTTTTGAACCCATTTATAAAGAACTCCAAAAAAAAATTATAAAAAAAATTAGAAAAGTAAAAAAGAATTTTCTTTTCGTTCTAAAAGTTTTTAAAGAAAAAAAAATATGTATCAAAATAGTTCTATTTATAAAACAAAAAATGAAGGAACTTGAAAAAGTCAACCCCATTTTCTTATTTGAATTGAGGAAGGTAAAAGTATATAAACCGAATGAAAATGTAAGAGATTCTAATAAGATTATTTGCGAATCAACCATTCGAATTCGATCCATGAGTCGGGCAAATTACTCACTCATAGAAAAAAAACTAAAGTATCTTGCTGATAGGACAGTCACAATCAGGAATCAAATAGAACTAGAACGAATCAGAAAAGACAAGAAAAAAATAGTTCTAACTTGTGATGATAAAAAATCGGAATCACAGAAACATATTTTGCAGATATTTAAAAGAAAAAAGATCCGATTTATACGTAAATTCCATTTTTTTATGAAATCATTCATTGAAAAAATATACATAGATATCTTTCTACGTATGATTACTATTACTATTTTTAGGATCAATGCACAATTTTTTTTTGAATCAACAAAAAAAATTATCACAAAATCGATTTACAACGATGAAACAAATCGAGAAGGAATTGATGAAACAGATCAAAATACAATGAACTTTATTTCGACTATAAAAAAATCGTTTTCTAATACTATTTCTAATACTAATATCAGTAATAATAATAATAATATTTATTATTATAATTATGATTTATCCTCCTTGTCCCAAGCATATATATTTTACAAATTATCACAAACCCAATTACTTAACAAGGATCACTTGAGATCTGTACTTCAATACCATTCTTTTATTAAGGATAAAATCAAGGATTATTGTATGACACGAGAAATATTTGATTCCAAATCAAAGCAAATTTATAAGTCTGGAAAAAATGAATGGAAAAACTGGTTAAAGGGCCATTATCAATACAATTTATCTCAGACAAAATGGTCTCGATTAGTACCTAAAAAATGGCGAAATAGAATCAACCAACGTTCTACGATTCAAAATAAAAACTCAATTAAATTTGATTCACATAAAAAAGAAAAAGACCAATTAATTCATTACATAAAAAAAAATTACTATACGTTGGCAGTGGATTCATTGACGAGTCAAAAAGAAAAATTTAAAAAACACTACAGATATTATCTTTTATCACATAAATATATGAATTATGGGAATAGGAAGGACTCATATATTTATGAATCAACATTACAAGTAAAAGGAAACCAAGAAATTCCATACAATTTCAATACACTGAAACCCGAATCATTTTATGTATTGGTAAGTATAGCTATTAGTAATTATCTAGAAAAGGAATATATTATTGCTACACATAAAAATCTGGATAGAAAATATTTTGATTGTAGAATTCTCCATATTTGTCTTAGAAAAAATATCGACATTGAGACCTGGACTAATACGCATATCAGCACCAAAATTGAGAAAAATACTAAGACTGAAAACAAAATTCTCAAAAAATGGAAAAAAAAAGATATTTTTTCTAAGACAATTCATCAAGGAATTAAACCATCCCATCAAAAAAAAAACTTTTTTGATGGGATGGGAATGAATCAAGAAAAGGTTTATTGTACCATATCAAATCTAAAACCCCCGTTCTTCCCAGAATTTGTGCCACTTTTTGATGCATATAAGATTAAACCATGGATCATACCAATCAAATTACTTCTTTTTAATTTTTATTTCTATGACAATATTAGTCAAAATAAAATTAGTCAAAATAAAAGCATCAACATAAATCAAAATAAAAAAAAAAATATTCCGATATCATCTAATCAAAAAGAATATCTTAAATTAGAAAATTCCACCCAAGAAAAAAACGAACAACAGGGACAAGAAAATCTTGGATCAGATCTACGAAAACAAAAAAATGTTGAAGACAATTACACGGAATCAGACATTAAAAAAGGTAAAAAGAAAAAACAATCCAAGAAAAATAAGGAAGCAGGACTAGATTTATTCCTGAAAAAATATTTCCTTTTTCAATTAAGATGGGATAACTCCTTGAATCAAAGAATGATCAATAATATCAAGGTATATTGTCTCCTACTTAAACTGATAAATCCAAGGAAAATTGCTATATCCTCGATTAAAAGAGGAGAAATACATCTGGATATAATGCTAATTCAGAAAAATATAGTTCTTACAGAATTGAGAAAAAAGGGAATATTTATTATCGAACCGATTCGTTTATCTATAAAAAGGTATGGAAAATTTATTATATATCAAACCCTAGGTATTTCATTGATCGATAAAATTAAGCACCAAACTAACAGAAAATGGATAAAAAAAAGATATGTTGATAAGAATAATTTTGATAAATCCGTTGCAAGACACGGCAATATGCTTGTGGATGGAGACAAAAGTAATTATGATTTCTTTGTTGCTGAAAATATTCTATCTCCTAGACGTCGTAGAGAATTGAGAATTCTAATTTGTTTTAATTTTCGTAATTGGAATTTTGTGGATAGAAATCTAGTATTTTGCAATGAAAACAACATAAGAAACTCTGGAAAATTTTTGAATGAGGACAAGCATTTTAATACTAATACAGATACAAATAAATTCATTAAATGCAAATTGTTTCTTTGGCCCAATTACCGATTAGAAGATTTAGCTTGTATGAATCGCTATTGGTTTAATACCAATAATGGCAATCGTTTCAGTATGTCAAGGATATATATGTATCCACGATTCAGAATTTGTTAATAGTATATTTCCTATATATCTGTATCTGTGATATTTTTCGGTAGATAAAAGCCGAAAGATATACATATACGCTGTATTACATTCTGGTACATGACACGGATCTAATGGCGTATCAACTCAATTGGATCTAGGACGAAATTGGCAGAATCTTTTTAGGTACAAAGAAATTATTCTCTTCCATGAATGTAGAAAAGAAAGAGAAAAAATCAAAATTTTTGTGTGTACTAGATTAAAATAACTGGCATAAAGATTATTATTTTGATTTTTCCTGATCGATTCGGTAAAGTAAAATAAATCCATGGGAAAGAAAAAAAAGATAGAAAAATTTTTTATGATCAAAAATTCATTCATCTCAGTTATTTCACAAGAAGAAAAAGAAGAAAACAAGGGTTCTGTTGAATTTCAAGTATTAAGTTTCACCAGCAAGATGCGTAGACTTACTTCACATTTGGAATTGCACAAAAGAGACTTTTTATCCCAAAGAGGTCTACGAATAATTCTGGGAAAACGTCAACGGCTCCTGGCTTATTTGTCAAAGAAAAATAGAGTCCGTTATAAGAAATTAATGGATCAGTTGGATATTCGGGAGCCAAAAACTCGTTAATTTAATCGTTTGAATTTTTTTTTTTATTTTTAATAGTTATTTATTTTATTAGATTTTTCATTTTGATGAACCTCGTTTTGAGGAATTCGTGGAATAATGAATTAAGGAAGAAAAAATATGACTATACCGGCTACAAGAAAAGATCTCATGATAGTCAATATGGGTCCTCACCACCCATCAATGCATGGTGTTCTTCGACTGATCGTTACTCTCGATGGTGAAGATGTTATTGATTGTGAACCCATATTGGGATATTTACACAGAGGGATGGAAAAAATAGCGGAAAACCGAACAATTATACAATATCTTCCTTATGTAACACGTTGGGATTATTTAGCTACTATGTTCACAGAGGCAATAACGGTAAATGCACCAGAACAATTGGAAAATGTTCAAGTACCTCAGAGAGCCAGTTATATCAGAGTAATTATGCTGGAGCTGAGCCGTATAGCTTCTCATTTGTTATGGCTTGGGCCTTTTATGGCAGATATCGGTGCGCAGACTCCTTTTTTCTATATTTTCAGAGAGAGAGAATTGTTATATGATTTATTCGAAGCCGCCACAGGTATGCGAATGATGCATAATTATTTCCGCATCGGAGGAGTAGCTGCTGATCTACCTCATGGCTGGATAGATAAATGTTTGGATTTCTGCGATTATTCTTTAACAGGAGTTGTTGAATATCAAAAACTTATTACACGGAATCCCATTTTTTTGGAACGAGTTGAAAGAGTGGGCATTATTGGTGGAGAGGAAGCAATAAATTGGGGTTTATCAGGACCAATGTTACGAGCTTCCGGAATCCAATGGGATCTTCGTAAGGTTGATCATTATGAGTGTTACAATGAATTCGATTGGGAAGTCCAATGGCAAAAAGAAGGAGATTCATTAGCTCGTTATTTAGTACGAATAGGTGAAATGGGGGAATCCATAAAAATTATTCAACAGGCTCTAGAAGGAATTCCTGGAGGTCCCTATGAGAATTTAGAAGTCCGACGCTTTGATAGAGCAAAAAATTCCGAATGGAATGATTTTGAATATAGATTTATTAGTAAAAAACCTTCACCCAATTTTGAATTGTCGAAACAAGAACTTTATGTCAGAGTAGAAGCCCCAAAAGGAGAATTAGGAATTTATTTGATAGGGGATAATAGCATTTTCCCCTGGAGATGGAAAATTCGTCCACCCGGTTTCATCAATTTGCAAATTCTTCCTCAGCTAGTTAAAAGAATGAAATTGGCTGATATCATGACGATACTAGGTAGTATAGATATCATTATGGGAGAAGTTGATCGTTGAAATGATAATTGATACGACAGAAGTACAAGCTATCAATTCTTTTTCTACATTGGAATCCATAAAAGAAATCTATGGACTCATATGGATGTTTGTATCCATTTTTACCCTTATATTTGGAATCATAATAGGGGTACTAGTAATTGTATGGTTAGAAAGAGAAATATCTGCAACGATACAACAACGTATTGGGCCTGAATATGCTGGTCCGTTGGGAATTCTTCAAGCTTTAGCAGATGGGACTAAATTACTTTTTAAGGAGGACATACTCCCATCTAGAGGAGATATTCGTTTGTTTAGTGTCGGACCGTCTATAGCGGTCATATCAATTCTACTAAGTTATTTAGTAATTCCTTTTGGGTACCGCCTTGTTTTAGGTGATCTCAGTATAGGTGTTTTTTTATGGATCACCATTTCAAGTATTGCCCCTATTGGGCTTCTTATGTCAGGATATGGATCGAATAATAAATATTCTTTTTCAGGTGGTCTACGAGCTGCTGCTCAATCTATTAGTTATGAAATACCATTAACTCTATGTGTGTTATCAATATCTCTACGTGTGATTCGTTGGAACATGAACTTTTACCTCTTTCCTAGAAATAAATAAAGAAAAGAGGTTGAATATATTGAATAGATATTTTTTTTTATTCATCAATGAGTTAAACCAGATAGTTATATGAGTGAAACAAAACAGCTTATAAATATAAATTTGCAGTAAGAAGAGAAAATCTCATTCCCTATGTACAAGAATGAAGTTAAAGTAAACATAAGCAGCGTAAACTGTTTACCCCAAGATTGAGATTCGTTGATTAGTCATCATATCTTGAAGCGGGTGCAAAAGATCAACTGTATGGAGTTTCCACTACTGCCTTGTATGTATTAACATACCGGGGATCAATCAAAAATCGGTGGACAGTTAGGAACACCAAGGTACACAAAGGATTAGTAATGGGGATAATGTAAGGTATCAAAAAAAGAGATATTTCTGCATAAAACGAATCATAATAAGGGCTTTAAGTTGGTAGAAATGATCAAGAAGTACCTCCCTACGATTCCGATCTCGAGTATGCTCCTATTCACTGATTAAAGAAATAACTATCAAGAACGAATTAATCCTTTATTTTTTTCTAAATACCTTCTTCTGAGACAGAAGAACAGGAACAAAAGAAATGGAATGCAATAATCGAATGAATGAATAAAAATTTTTATAAAAAAAAGATCTTTATTTATTCTTTCTTTCCTATATCCGTATTTATACATACGGAATTCTTATCATGATTCATGAACTAATGCCTATATTATATATATATATACTATATTATATATATATATATTGATAACGAATATTTTATTGAAAGATTAAGTTATTACCGAACAAAGAAAAATTATCATTATAAGGATGAGATCAATTCGAAAGCACTTTTTTCTTATTCTAGCGGACAGAATTCCATTGGTCTAATTTGGGACTCTCCGATGTATCTTTTCTTTATTCGATCTATCCTACAAAGAGGGCGAAAATACCGAACCAGTCCTTACATTTATTTGTGGCCATAGAGGAGCCGTATGAAGCTGAAGTTTCATGTACGGTTTTGTAATAGCGATGGGAACAGTGATGTTATTATCGACTATGATTATCTAATAGTTCAAGTACAGTTGATATAGTTGAAGCGCAGTCAAAATATGGTTTTTGGGGGTGGAATCTGTGGCGTCAACCTATAGGGTTTATTGTTTTTCTAATTTCTTCTCTAGCCGAATGTGAGAGATTGCCATTTGATTTACCGGAAGCAGAGGAGGAATTAGTAGCAGGTTATCAAACCGAATATTCAGGTATCAAATTTGGTTTATTTTATATTGCTTCTTACCTAAATCTATTACTTTCTTCATTATTTGTAACAGTTCTTTACTTAGGTGGGTGGAATTTTTCTATTCCGTACATATCTATTCCTGAACTTTTCGGAATAAAAAAAATAGCCGGAGTTTTTGAAATGATAATTGGTATCTTTATTACATTAGCTAAAGCTTATTTGTTTCTGTTCATTCCTATCACAACAAGATGGACTTTGCCTAGGATAAGAATGGACCAACTATTAAATCTTGGATGGAAATTTCTTTTACCTATTTCTTTAGGTAATCTATTATTGACAACTTCTTCCCAACTTCTTTCACTATAAATAAGAAAATACGATAACGATATTCCAGATTCATAACCTCTTTCAAACAAGAGAAAGAAATATCAATTTATTCCTGGATATTTACAATATGTTCTCTATGGTGACTGGGTTCATGAATTATAGTCAACAAACAATACGAGCTGCAAGGTATATTGGTCAAAGTTTCGTAATTACCTTATCCCACACAAATCGTTTACCTATAACTATTCAATATCCTTATGAAAAATCGATCACATCAGAACGTTTCCGTGGTCGAATCCACTTTGAATTTGATAAATGTATTGCTTGTGAAGTATGTGTTCGTGTATGCCCGATAGATCTACCCGTTGTTGATTGGCGATTTGAAAGAGATATTAAAAAAAAACAATTGCTTAATTACAGTATTGATTTTGGGGTCTGTATATTTTGTGGTAATTGTGTTGAGTATTGTCCAACAAACTGTTTATCAATGACTGAAGAATATGAACTTTCTACTTCTGATCGTCACGAATTGAATTATAATCAAATTGCTTTGGGTCGGTTACCAATGTCAATAATTGGAGATTACACAATTCAAACAGTTATGAATTCGACTCAAATCAAAATAGACAAAGATAAACCCTTTGATTCAAGAACGATTACCAATTACTAAGATTTTGTTTTGATATAAAAGACCCAATCTTTTTTTATTTTGTTTGGTCAGTAACTACAAATAATAACTAATAATTATTGATTGTTGAGAATTATTCTTTGATTTAAACTGAGAATATATTTTCTTTTTCTTGATGATTTCGAAATATACAATCCCCATTACTCTTTTCTCGATAATTTTATCTATATCTACATTAATCCATATAAAAAAAAAGTTTTAATTCAATTAGGAATGTATCATATCATATACAAGAAAAAAGGGGTAACCCCTTTTCCTTTCCTGGACCATTCAGTAAGGTCATGAAATATTTCGACTTATTTATTAATTTCTCATTTTAATAATGGATTTACCTGGACCAATACATGATATTCTTGTAGTATTTTTTGGATCAGTTCTTGTATTAGGAGGTCTGGGAGTAGTATTACTTACCAATCCCATTTTTTCTGCCTTTTCGTTGGGATTGGTTCTTGTTTGTATATCCTTATTCTATATTCTATCGAATTCCTATTTTGTAGCTGCCGCACAGCTCCTTATTTATGTTGGAGCCATAAATGTCTTAATCATATTTGCTGTAATGTTCATGAATGGTTCAGAATATTTCAATGATTCCTATTTTTGGACCATTGGAGATGGGGTCACTTCACTGGTTTGTACAAGTATTCTTTTTTCACTAATTACTATTATCCCAGATACGTCATGGTACGGAATTTTTTGGACTACAAGATCAAGCCAGATTATAGAACAGGACCTAATAAGTAACATTCAACAAATTGGGATTCATTTATCAACAGATTTTTATCTTCCGTTTGAACTCATTTCCATAATTCTTTTAGTTTCCTTGATAGGTGCAATTACTATGGCTCGTCAATAATAAATACTTAGATTAGAATTAAATTCTAAGATTTATAAATTTCTAAATAAATAAATCTAAATAAATAAAAAAAAAATAAATGGAAAGGTTTAAGGTTTTTATAAGGTTT